TCTTTCTTAGATGGAAATGGAAGGTAAAGTGAATTCCATTGTATAGCCGTATGCAATGCGCAAAAGATGCCTGTACGGTTGCTCAATTCTATCTTTCTTTTTTTATTATTCTTTATCTCTTCTCCTCACCTCATCATGCGAGATAGAGGAACCATTTGTTATATTATCAGGGTAATGATACATCAACCTGCGAGTTCTTTTTATGAGGCACAAACGGGAGAATTTATCCTGGAAGCAGAAGAACTGCTGAAACTGCGCGAAACCATCACAAGAGTTTATGTACAAAGAACGGGCAAACCCCTATGGGTTGTATCCGAAGATATGGAAAGGGATGTTTTTATGTCAGCAACAGAAGCCCAAGCTCATGGAATTGTTGATCTTGTAGCGATTGAATAAAAAAAAAATAGCAGTAAGTTTAAGCAAATCGCCACTTTGAGATTTTCTCTTCTTACTTATTACCGGGTTTAATAATATTCTATTCATCTAGTAAATAGAGAAGGAATTCATAATCATCCGGTTAGGATCGATCTAAACCAGCCCATTTATTATGTATACGATTCAACATGCCAACTATTAAACAACTTATTAGAAACACAAGACAGCCAATCAGAAATGTCACGAAATCCCCCGCTCTTGGGGGATGTCCTCAGCGTCGAGGAACATGTACTAGGGTGTATGTGCGACTCGTTCAGATCACCATTGGTAGAAAAAAAAAAGGGAAAGAAATTTTCCAGTATCAATGATCAGTACTAGTGAATAGTATAAAATGGAAGGAAGAAGGTCGTTCACTATCTATATATCGAAAACTAAAAAAAAAAGATCTATTCAATTCTTCTATTGTATATGAAATTTATGGTTTCCGATGAGAAAAAATTCCTCATTGGTAACAAATAGTTATTCATTAAGCGGGGAAATCCTATTTTCAAAGCCGAAATCTTATGCCTATACTCTTGCAAAAACGGACTAAGAGGGTCAACTACCCCATCCAATTTTCATAATTAAATACCGTTACTGTATAGGTAGATCTCGTTGTGAAAGACCTATTACTCGATAATTCATAGGTAGAGCCGAAGAATGTAAACTGTACAACTTGCTAATAGCATTGATTAAATGAAGTAAGGGACTCCGGTATATATAGAGGACCTCACCGTTTAAGACATAACCATAGAAACGATGGAATCCACTATTTCGTTATTCATTTCTATTTATTACTTTTTTCTGTTTTTTGATACCTAGTATCAATACTCGTTTCGAGGTGAAATGACTATAAAAAAAGAAAAGACAAATCGTGGTCGGGAAGGTTATAGTAGCAAAAGCCATTGGAATTTTTATTTTATACATTGGAAGAATCCGTTTTGTTATTAATAAACTAGGAAAAGGGAAAAGAATAACTGAAAGAAAGGAAATCAATTAGTTATTCATGAAAGTTTCATTTATTCAATGACTAGAATTAGACGAGGATATATAGCTCGGAGACGTAGAACAAAAATTCGTTTATTTGCATCAAGCTTTCGAGGGGCTCGTTCAAGACTTACTCGAACAATTATTCAACAGAAAATAAGATCTTTGGTTTCGTCTCATCGAGATAGAGATAGGAAAAAGATAGATTTTCGTCGTTTGTGGATCACTCGGATAAATGCAGTAATTCGTGGGAATAGAGTATCCTATAGTTATAGTAGATTAATACACAATCTGTACAAGAGACAGTTGCTTCTTAATCGTAAAATACTTGCACAAATAGCTATATTAAATAGGAATTGTCTTTATATGATTTCTAATGAGATCAGATCATAAAATAAAAAAGGAAATTGTAAGGAATTTGTCAGAATATTTGAAATGGAGTTCTCTGGAGAATGAACTCCGGGAAGGTAGAGTAGAAATTAGTATGATAAAGAGAATATGATAAAGTCGTTCAAAATTAAATGAGCGAATATGTCCAATATCCAATAAAAAAAGATTTCTTCTTCTTCCCCAATTTTTTTCTTACGATTTTTCGAACAAAATATCAATCTGTGTTTGAGTTCGGATTTTTATTTGGGTTCAATTGAGGAGTAAAGTAAGTCTACTTTTTTTTATTTATTTATGGTTCTAAGACCAGTAGCTCCGGTGGTCGACTCGCTTCTTTCAAATTGTTTCTCATTATTAAGAAAAGGTAACAAAGATAAAATACGAGCTTGTTTTATAGCAATAGTAATTAATCGTTGTTGTTTTAAGGTTAATCTATTTACCCGTCTAGATAATATTTTTCCTTGTTCACTAATAAATCGACTAATTAAACTCATGTTTCTATAATCAATTCGATCCCCCGATTGGATCGGGGGCAAACGCCTACGAAAAGATCGCTTGGATTTAAGAAAGAGTCGCTTGGATTTTTCCATGGTTTGTTTATTCCTTATCCTCAAAATCCTATTTCAATTTGATCCAAAAAGATTTCAAATTCAAAATATAGGATTTGATTTGGCTTTTTTTTTAGTTAGTTATATTATGTTAACTAAAATGAAAATATATAGAATAATATGGTATATATAGAATATGTCCTTTTCGTGTTACTTGTAAGAGTGACACACAGGCACTTGATTCGAGTTATTTCTTTATCTCCCCGTGAATCGTATGTTTGTAACAATAGGGACAGAATTTTCTCAATTCCAATCGACTAGGCGTATTGTGTCGATTCTTTTGAGTAATATATCTGGAAACACCCCTTGATTCCTTATTAAGACCGTTTCTAACACAGTTGGTACATTCTAAAATAACCGTTACTCGGACATCTTTCCCCTTGGCCATGAACCTCCTTTGCGTTTTTGATTCAACCAATTCTTCTACTTTCTGCGAAAAAAGAAATAAAAAAATAAGAAGTAAAACAACAAACTAATATTTAGGTATATTTTGAATCGAATTCGATTCAATGTACAGTATTTTATTAAAAGATCTTGTATGATCTTCTTGCCCTAGACACATTTCTGTTCTCACAATATTATTTCTAAATGGAATTGGAGAAAACCCGAATTTCGCCGAGGTTGAATCTACTTTTTTATTTCTCTTTCCTCCTTTCTTGATTATACTTCTACTTAATATATTGTATCCAATTCGATTTTTTCTAAAAAAAAAAGAGGGGGAGGGATTAGTCACAAATCTTTTGATTCTATCTCTAATCTTCTTCACCCCTTCCCATGTCAATAACTAGAATGAAAAAAAAGGGAATGTCAACGCATCCGGAAATAAACGATTGATCTCTATCAAAAGACCTGCTAAAGCCCCAAACCATAGAGTACTTAGTACCGGTGCCACGGAAAGATATGTTTTTAGATCTCGCATTTTAAATCCTCCTTCTTTATTCTTTTTATTTATTGTATTATTTATTGTAATGCCTTATTGTATTATTTATTGTAATGCCTAATGTTAATACATATATGATCCGATATAATATATATGTAAGTAGTTAAGGACCGCTTGTATTTGTACATGGAATTCCTAATTCCAATTGAAATCTACAATGATTCGGTAGATAAGATTTTTCTTTTCTTAAAACCGAAAAAGACGTCCCTTCCGACTGAGCATTCCCAAAAAATATTCCCTTTTTTAGTTCTTTTTTACGATGGGTTTCATATTCATGTGTATATAAGCCTTCTACTATTATTATATGTTACATGAGAATAAAAAAAAGAAATGGCAAGATAACTTGGCAATGGAGAAAATAAGGATTTTGAAAACAAGACAGGGATTCTATAAAATGACACTGTAGACCAATTGAAAGGGATGTAGCGCAGCTTGGTAGCGCGTTTGTTTTGGGTACAAAATGTCACGGGTTCAAATCCTGTCATCCCTACCTATTACTTCTCGTCTGAGCAGTAACGAGGGATTTATTGAAATCGATTAAAATCAGGCATACATAATCTTTTTTTATTATATCATATTCTATATGATAGTCTTATGCATACAAGATGTATTCGGGTTATAAAAAGAATCCTCTTCTTTTTTTTTAGTTTTAGCTAGTGTGATAATGATAAGAAGATAAGAAAGCGCTCTTAGTTCAGTTCGGTAGAACGTGGGTCTCCAAAACCCGATGTCGTAGGTTCAAATCCTACAGAGCGTGATTCCATTCTTGGTTAGGTTAGTCCCAAAATTACAATTAAATAATTGACCAGTAATCTTAATTTGACCTCCTTTGGATTAAAGAAAAGAGGAGGTCAATTAAAAAAAAAAGATGTTAATTAATTTAATCAAAGATCCAACTGATCACCACGTCTGTATTGTAAATATGCAGTTACAAATAATCCAGCTAAAGTAATAGGAATTAGACCTAAGACAATTCCAAATAGAAAAACTTCAATCATTTCAATTTTTTTGAAAGGGAAAAAGGAGAGGTAATATCTATCCCTACATATTAATCCGCATTGCCCATGAATCTCAATGACCACTAATTGGAAATTGACTCTCTAAGGAACTATAGAGTCTATCAATACCACAGAAAGATTTCTTTTTATGTGTTGTGTTCATTCAATTAATTTCAAATAAGTCGTATCTTGGTCAGACCAATAAAGAGAGCTGAGGTTATAGTTAAAGCTGCTAGTAGAAAACCGAAATAACTAGTTATAGTAAGCATGAAGATGAAAGAGCTAAATGAAATGTGTTCTTTTTATACATATGTTTAGAAAGCACTTCCCTAAGTTTCAATATACGAAGATAAGCAAAAATACCAATTCAAATGAAAGAATAAGTTCAATTGATAGTTGTTAATTCATCAATCATTATAGACGGGATTAACAAAAACATAGAGTAAGGGAGGTAGAAAAAGAGATCAATTAATCATTTGTAATGTCTACCTATCCCTTAATTTCGAATCAAGTGATTCATTAGATAATTCTTGAGTAGACTAATATTAAAATAAAAAAATAGTAAGAAATTCGAATCCATATAGAACCAAATTTGAAAATCATTTCTCTTTTCTTTTGATCTTTTTTTTAATCGTATCGAATCGATTTTTCGATTTTAGAATAAAG